CAAAAAGCTGAAGGAATGTTTGCATAATTGGTTTATATACATCCTTCCTGGTTGAGACCACACATAAAAATGACATTGCCATAAAAGGACAAGGTAATATTTCCATTTATTCATGAAAAGAGGCGTATCCTTTGAAGCCAGAATTGATTTTCCTTGATATCTAACATAATGCATGAAGAGATCCTCGAGGAACCATAAGCTAGTCGGAGAATCATTAGCAAAGACTTCTTCTACGGGATGTTTTATTTTTCCATAGAAATATATTCGCTCAAAAAAACCCCCAGAAGATGTTAATCGTAAATGAGAAGATTGGTTACGTAGAAAGAGTAAGATAGATTCGTATTCGCAAACATGAGAATTATATAGGAACAAGAATAATCTTGGATTACTTTTTGAAAAAATAGAAATATATTTATTTGGAATAATAAGAGTATTCCAATTATAATAGTCGTGAAGAAAAAACCGTAATAAATGCAAAGAGGAGGCATCTTTTACCCAGTAGCGAAGGGTTTGAACTAAGATTTCCAGATGAATCGGGTAGGGTATTAATACATCTGATACATAATTTAACTGTGAGAATTTGTCCTCTAAAAAAGGAAATATTGAATGAATTGATCGTAAATTATAATATTTTACGATTTCTGTCCCCTTTAAGGAAGATACTAATCGTAGGGAAAATGGAATTTCCACAATGACTGCAAATCCCTCTGATATCATTTGAGAATACAAATTCTTATTGTACCCAAAAAGTTGATTTTGGTTCGAATCGTTAGCGGAAATAATAAAATGATTCTGTTGATACATTCGAGAAATTAAACGTTTTACAATTAGTAAACTAGATTTATTGTCATAACCTACATTTTCCAACAAATTCGATCTATTTAAACCAAGATCATGAGCAAATACATAAATATACTCCCGAAAGATAAGTGGGTATAGGAGGTCATGTTTCCAAGATCTATCTAGTTCTAAATATCCTTGAAATTCCGCCATTTAAGATTAGATTTGAACCGAAAATAGGATGGGCTTTATTGGGTTATCAAATGATACATAGTACGATACAGTTAAAACAAGGTATGATATTAAGAAAAAAGATCGATACCTCGAAAAAGGTAAGACTCATCAACGGACTCTCTATCCTCTCTTTTTGCACCTAATTGGTTTAGGTTCATTCTAGGATAAAAAAATGTTTAGAAATCCTTTATTTTTGCAATCCAATCGCTCTTTTGATTTTGAAAAAAAAAATCTCTTTATCAATATACTGCCTTCTTCTACACATTTATCTCCACCACATAATGGAAATGGAGATAGCTAATAGTTAGGATTCATAAAACATTGATTGATAATACACTCATGGGAAAAGCCTTTCCCGCGTCAAGCACTAATCTATTTTTAACGTTTAATTAGATCGGGTAATTATTCAAAAATTAAGAACAGGAGCTCGTTACTTTTTGTTTCCCTATAATTGGAACCTATCGTATAGTAAGGCTCTATCCATTTATTTACTCGACACAACTTTAAATTTAGTTTTTATTTCTTTGCTTTTTAAATGGATTTTGTTCTGCGCCAAGAATTCAAACAATTTACACAAGGTTTTGGACCTATACGGTAAGAATGAAATATTTTTAGAATTCTCTATTGATACGACATGCTGCTTTTTCCATTCATTCCTTTCAGGATCAGTCGCGGTCTTACAAACTCTACCGATGGTATAGACGAATCCGTTGCTTCATACAAATGTGTAAAAGATGCTAGCCGCACTTAAAAGCCGAGTACTCTACCGTTGAGTTAGCAACCCGAACTAAAATAAAATAATTAGAATGTATAGATACAATCGGAATCCCAATAAATAAAGAGGTTGAATAGTACGGCTAAATCAAAACATTTAAATTTTAAAAAGGCAAAACAAAAATCTAAAAATTCATAATCAATTATGAACATAAGAAAAATGAACAGATCCGACGAAAATAAAAATATTTGTAGACCAACTCTTGTCTCTTATGTTATCCATTATTCTACTTTAATATCTTATTATACTTTAAAATAGAATTATAATATTCTATTTTAATTATTTATTATTTTAATAAAAAAAAAAAAGACTTCTTGTATCACACCAAATCAAATGAACCCTTTATTTGAATGAAATAAAATCAAATCTATGGGGCGGAGATAAATAGATTCATTTATTCATGATCGGATTATATTTATTTGATACACTGTTGTCAATATGAATGTTGAGAAAAGAATACAATGGAGAAATAGAAAAAAAGATTCTAAATTGAAATTATTATTTCAATTTTCATTTAATTAAATTTTTCAATTTATTAAAAAATGAAAAAAAAAACTAAGAATTTATGTTGGATTGGCACTACATATATAATCGACATATATACAAAAAAGTGTAGACGTATGAATAAATTAAAAAAGAAGTCTAAAAATCCCGGGTTTATTGAATTAATATCAATCAATATAAGTATCAATATTAAGTAAAAGTAAAAAAAGCAAGCTTAACCTTTTTTTTTTGTTCATCGAATTCCAATGAAAAATGAAAAACACCCATTGACATGACAATAATATCAAAAATTTAAGACTGTTTATTCTCTCGATATTTTTCTATCTATTACATCAATAAAAAAAAATTTTATCGTTATAAAAGACGACATTCTATAGTAGCAAAAATATATTAAATATGATATAAATTGAAAAGGAGAAAAAATAGCAAAGAAAAGATTATACAAAACTCTATACAAATTATTCACACCTTACCTTCTTTAATTTATATATATATATTTCATTAATTGAATTTTGTTTGGTGATTAAGGCGAAGTTCCATAAAAACCCCCGCCTTCTTTGAAATATCATGAACAGTTCCTGTAGGCTGAGCGCCTTTTTCAAGGAAATATAGAATAACAGGAACGTTTAAATAGGTTTGATTCTTTATCGGATCATAAAAACCCACTTTCCGAAGAGCTCTTCCTTCTCTTCGGGATCGAACATCAATTGCAACAATTCGATAAATAGCTCATTGGGATAGATGTAGAGACCCCCCCGAGAAACGTATAAGAAGTTTTCTCCTCGTACGGCTCAAGAAAATTCAAGTTATGTTTATGTATAGAATTATAATGTCAAATAGATCCATAAAACCATCAAATCAATTAGACCAAGAAGTCTCTTTCTTTATCATATGATTTAAATACTTGTTTTTGTTTCTTATTCTTTTTCTTTCCCCAACAAAAAAAAAATTCTTCGTATTTGGAATTTGCACTCTCATAACTCAAGTTGTATAACTCGCAAAGAAAACCTTTTAAACATTTCATTTATTGAGCGGTCTCTAATCCCTTTTTTATATGTATATGTCTCCTTTCGAATTTATTTTGATTCTTCATCTTAATCTAGTTCTAGTTGTTGAGACACTTGAAAACGGTATTTCCTTGTTCTAGGATCCTTTATCTTTGCCTTGAATCATTGGGTTTAGACATTACTTCGGTGATCTTTAATCGTTTCAAAATGGCAGCAACATACCATTTTTTGTGATTTCTTTCTATCAAAGAATCATACGAATGGTTGATTCCTGTATAATACACTTTTGATTTGAGCGAAAGGGTTTTACCAATTCCAAAAAATTTTACTTTTGAATTTGAAACTTGCTTGAATTGGATCCTTTAGATTTCTATATCAAAAATAGACTTACAAAGTTGTCTGAATTTATTAATTGATACTAACCCTAGATTCTTGCCTCCGAAAAACGAATCAATATGTTCTGCTCGAGCTCCATCATGTACGATATGATACGGTTTATATCACAACCCCCCCAAAAAAAAATGAGAGTTATAGTGAACAAACGATGTCGAGCCAAAAGCACTTTCATTCCTATATAATTCCTATATAATATAAAATGGTGGATGTAAGAATCCACAGCGGATCGTGTCCTTCAAGTCGCACGTTGCCTTCTACCACATCGTTTTAAACGAAGTTTTACCATAACATTCCTTTAGTTTGGAACCAGTATGTAATTAATTCCATTATGGAATTATGAATAGTCATTGGTTCGATCGATCCCTAGTAATCTATACTTTATCTTTTCCTTCTATATGAAATAGAGTTTCTGAAGAAGTCTAAGCAAAAATTCAATTTAACCCCAGAGACATATATACATATATTTCTAAATATTTATAAGTATTAAAATATATAAATCTATAATATTAGAAAATAAACTATAAACTAAATAATAGAAATTTAGAAATAAAAATAAAATTCAAATAAATAAGTTCTTTTTGAATCTGCATCTTCAAGTAACCTGCTAGTGATAGGATAAATTCACCAATTTCACACTTCTTCGAGTACTAAGAACTCCTAAGAAATCATCAATTTAATTGATTGAAATTTTTATCATTATTTGAATAAAATTTTATAGTAAGACCACATTGCATTTTATCATCATACGAGAGAGATAAATCCAGATTTGTATTAAACCATCAATGATTAAAAAAATAGATAAAAAAAAATACAATTTTTTTTTAATGAAATAGTGGATAAAGAATGATGTAAAGGAAGATTTAGGTTGTTATTTTTTTTCAATGAGTATGAAAAAAAAGAATTGAAATAAAAAACTATGGGATATCTGTATGTGTCAGATAGACTAAACTACTGTTACTGAAAGAAATTATAGCTATTCTATGTTCAATATTTAACATTTATAGATCACAAATAGATTCTATTACATCTGCGTGTTATTTGAACTCATTAAACTTGTGAAAAAGATATGATTCAGAGAAGATTCATTAAGAATAAGAATTAAATTTTTTCAATATTATACATATACAGAAGGTTGTTCAAAAAAGTAACCTTTATTCTGATATAATATATATCATATATATTCTATGATTTATATGGGTTAAGTATATGATACTATTATACTGTTTTGGATGTGTGGACGGATATGTTCTGGGACGGAAGGATTCGAACCTCCGAATAGCGGGACCAAAACCCGTTGCCTTACCACTTGGCCACGCCCCATTTATATTTGACACTAATAAACACTAATATTGTTATTGGTTGTTCGTCAACTTCAGTATAAATATCTATAAAAAAAATTAGATTATTGATAGAATTTTGATATGTGTAAATATAGAATTAAACTGATGAATTTATTGATCATTACATCTAATTCAATTAAAATATTGTATGAAAGTATGATTTATTCTATTCACTTTTGATTTGAGAGTTGAAGTTGAAGGAGTTTTGATTGGGCGAGTTCAAATCAAAGAAGTTTTTTTGGTCTATCTAATTTATTTTTATTCATTTTCCCTTATATCAATAACTCAACTTATTAATAACTCAATCAAAATAAATACAATTATCCTCAAGAACAAAATGTTTTTTATGCTTAATATATTTAGTTTGATTTGTATCTGTCTTAATTCTGTCCTTTATTCAAGTAGTTTTTTCGTCGCCAAATTGCCCGAGGCCTACGCTTTTTTAAATCCAATCGTAGATGTTATGCCAGTAATACCTGTGCTATTTTTTCTCTTAGCTTTTGTTTGGCAAGCTGCTGTAAGTTTTCGATGAGATTTTTAATACTGTCCTAGACAAATTCATGATTTATTCGAAAAAAAAATTTACCAATTGATAAGATCAGATAAGTCTTACAGTATGTGAACCCTCGATTCAAATATTGAAATTAGGGTATAGCCATAATAAGTCGGGATCACCACGTTTCATTTCCTTATTCTGACCTTTTTCCATTGCAAGACCTCTTGGAGTCTTCCCCAATTTGGGGTATGAAAGAAAATTTTTGGTAATGAAAAAATACAACTTTATATTAAATTAAAAATGAATTTTTTTTTTGAAAATTCTTTTCTAATCTCAAATCAAAAGAACTTTAGTTTATTTCTTAGTGTCAAAATAAAAATATAAAATAAACATAAACATAGTAGGGTATGCGGTATAAAATACAAATATACAAATGGAAAATCTATTCTCTTTTTTCCTAAAAAAATAATCTTGGAGATTGTGTAATGCTTACTCTAAAACTATTTGTTTACACGGTAGTGATATTCTTTGTCTCTCTATTCATCTTCGGATTCCTATCTAATGATCCAGGACGTAATCCTGGGCGTGAAGAATAAAAACTAAATTAAGATAAGGTTTTTTGTTCTTCTTACTCGATTTTGAAATGTTCTTAGTAGGATTTTATCTATTTCACATTTTTAACTATTAATTTGAACTATTAAATAAAATAACTTAAAAAAAAAAAAAAATCGCGAAAAATTCAAAATTTGAAAGGAAATAAAAAGAAAAAGAAAGTTATCGACGAAAACGGAAAGAGAGGGATTCGAACCCTCGGTACGAAAAACTCGTACAACGGATTAGCAATCCGACGCTTTAGTCCACTCAGCCATCTCTCCCCCAATTGAAAAAGGATAATTATTATGTTACATAAGTCAAAATAAGGCTTGAAAAAAGTCTTTTTTTTTTTTTTAGTTTATTTATATAGTTTATTTTTATTTTTATAAATAATATTTATAACTAAATAAAATAAAAAAAGCCCTCTTTGATTTTGTCCAAAGAAACCTTTTCTTTACACGGCTTGGCCTGGTCAGTACCTAGCTGAGCCGGGCCTCTTTTGTTCCAACGAAGCAAATTAAAATGATTTATTTAATTCGAAAACACAAATGCTTATTGTTGATATTGAAACAATCATAAGAAGTACTATCTCAATTCCTTTGATATAGAATCAAGATGTCAGTTCCTATCTAAATTTCTTAGCTTTATTTTTTATTTACTTTAATTTTATTATATTCCTTTTTTTTTCAGTAAAAAATAAGTAAAGTAAACGTAAATAAAAAAAAAAATAAGATAAGAAAACAAGGGAACTATGAATTTTTGAACAATGCATTTTTATGTTACGGCTTAAATAGTTTTGTCAACCTGTATCCGTCAAAAAACTCCAGCAAAAGACTTGGTATTTACTTATTTAAATGAGTTCTCCTTTCCTAATCTCATTAAGTCCTCTCGTTAACGCTCTAATTTGCATGATTCTTTTTTGATCCTATCTTTTTTTTTTGATTACGACAAAATCTCTTGTTCGACAAAAAGTCGATTTATATACAATAATCCCATTGTAGCGGGTATAGTTTAGTGGTAAAAGTGTGATTCGTTCTATTAATCCCTTAATAGTTAAAGGGTCCCTCGGTTTGATTAATATCCCATTCCGATCAAAAACTTTATCTCGTAAAAAGGATTTAAGCCTTTACCTCTCAATGAAAAATTCGAGGAAGAATATACATTCTCGTGATTTGTATCCAAGAGTCAATTAGAAATTGAAAAATTGGATATTGGATTATGAAATTACGAAACATAATTTTTTTTTAATTGGATCAATACTTCCAATTGAATGAGTATGAGTAAGGAATCCATGGATAAAGATAGAGAGTTTATTTCTAATCGTAACTAAATCTTCAATTTTCATTTTTTGTATAGGGAAAATTGAAGCAAAAT